TTACCTTATCCCACGCGAATCGTTTACCTGTAACTATTCAATATCCTTATGAAAAATCGATCACATCAGAGCGTTTCCGCGGTCGAATCCACTTTGAATTTGATAAATGCATTGCTTGTGAAGTATGTGTTCGTGTATGCCCCATAGATCTACCCGTTGTTGATTGGAGATTGGAAACAGATATTAGAAAGAAACGATTGCTTAATTATAGTATTGATTTCGGAATCTGTATATTTTGTGGTAACTGCGTCGAGTATTGTCCAACAAACTGTTTATCAATGACTGAAGAATATGAACTTTCTACTTACAATCGTCACGAATTGAATTATAATCAAATTGCTTTGGGTCGGTTACCAATGTCAGTAATTGGCGATTACACAATTCGAACAATTATGAATTCGACTCAAATAAAAATAGCCACGGATAACCCCCTTGATTCAAGAACAATTACCAATTACTAAGATTCCGTTTTGATCTAAAGAAGCGAAGTTTCTTTCATTTTGGTTGGTTAGTAACTACAAAACATAACTATTGATTGGTGAGAATCACGGCTTGATTTGGATTTAGAATAGATTCATATATCCGTGATTATTTCGAAATATCAAATTTCAACTACTCTTTCGGATACAAAAGCGGGATTGGTCCAATAACTGTATCTACATCAATCCACACCACATTAAGATTCAATTCAATTAGGCATATACAAGAAAAAAAAAAAAGAAAGATAGGGTAACCTCTTTTTTCCTGGCCCGGTCAGTAAGGTCATGAAAATGAAATATTTCAACTTATTTATCTCTTATTTTACACATAATGGATTTACCTGGATCAATACATGATATTCTTTTAGTATTTCTAGGATCAGGTCTTATATTAGGAGGCCTAGGGGTAGTATTACTTACCAATCCAATTTATTCTGCCTTTTCATTAGGATTGGTTCTTGTTTGTATATCCTTATTCCATATTCCATCTAACTCCTATTTTGTAGCTGCTGCACAGCTCCTTATTTACGTGGGAGCCGTAAATGTCTTAATCGTATTTGCTGTGATGTTCATGAATGGTTCAGAATATTACAAGGATTTATATCTTTGGACAGTTGGAGATGGAGTTACTTCACTGGTTTGTACAAGTATTCTTTTTTCACTAATTACTACTATCTCAGATACATCATGGTACGGGATTATTTGGACTACAAGATCAAACCAGATTATAGAGCAGGACCTGACAAGTAACGTTCAACAAATTGGAATTCATTTATCAACAGATTTTTATCTTCCATTTGAACTCATTTCTATAATTCTTTTAGTTGCTTTGATAGGTGCAATTGCTATGGCTCGTCAGTAATAAATACTTAGAATTAGAAATCCAAAATCAAATAAAATAAATAAGGCCGTGTTTTGTTCTGTGTTATTATTATGACATCAATTTCCCTTCAGTTCCATTTTTATATTCTATTGTTCATATATTAAATTGAATGGGTTTGAGTTCGATCCATTACTAATACCTTCCTTTTTTCCGTACTTGTTATATTCTAGTCAATCAAATTGGTTAAATTGTATTGTTGTTCATATTGAAATCAATCTCAATTGATGAGGAGTTGGTCAATGATGACCGAGCATGTACTTATTTTGAGTGCCTATTTATTTTCTATCGGTATTTATGGATTGATCACAAGCCGAAACATGGTTAGAGCACTTATGTGTCTTGAGCTTATACTGAATGCGGTTAATCTAAATCTCGTAACATTTTCTGATTTATTTGATAGTCGACAATTAAAAGGAGACATTTTCTCGATTTTTGTTATAGCTATTGCAGCCGCTGAAGCAGCTATTGGGCCAGCTATTGTTTCGTCGATCTATCGTAACAGAAAATCAACTCGTATCAATCAATCGAATTTGTTGAATAAATAGTCGTAATGATATAAATAAAGACAGATATATAGAATATTTACCAATTAGAATTAGCGTGCCGTGTATAACTCGTATGACCATGTTTGCTAAAACGTAATAAATCAAAGTATCTTGGACCTCTCTCATTCTCATGACCAAATCCAGAAGTAGATTGATTATTCAATTAAAAAAAATTCTGGTAAACCACTGATTCGTCTGGTGTCTACAATATATGATTCAGTTACTACTGATTTTACCAGATCGAAAATTGATAACGTTCAAAAAATTGATAGATCCAATGTCACATTCAGTAAAGATTTATGATACATGTATAGGGTGTACTCAATGTGTACGAGCCTGCCCCACAGATGTATTGGAAATGATACCTTGGGACGGATGTAAAGCTAAGCAAATTGCTCCTGCTCCAAGAACAGAGGACTGTGTAGGTTGTAAGAGATGTGAATCTGCTTGTCCAACGGATTTCTTGAGTGTCCGGGTTTATTTATGGCATGAGACAACTCGTAGCATGGGTCTAGCTTATTGATACGTTTCACAAAATTCTACTTAAATCCATTTGATTCCTCTTTACCGACAAAAACCCGCACTCGGAATAA